TTTACCGATAATCAACAGAATGCCGATACTTATACTGCTAACGCTAACAAGGATATTGATAATTCTGAGCAAACAAACGAAGTCGCTTTGATCCGTTATTCACAACAATCGGATTTTCGTCGAGATATAATCAAAGGCTCCATGCGCGCTCAAAGACGTAAAATAGTTATTCGGGAACTCTTTCAAGCAAATGTACATTCCCCCCTTTTTTTGGACAGAATATACAAACCCATCTTTTTTTCTTTTGATATTTCTGGATTGATAAAACTCATTTTTGAAAATTGGAAGGAGAAAAACAAAAAATTGAAAATTCCAAATTATGCAGAGGAAAAGACAAGGGAGAAAAGACAGAAGGCCAAAAGAGAGGAAAAAGCACGGATAAAAATAGCCGAAGTCTGGGATACCGTCCTATTTGCTCAAGTAATAAGAGGTTGCTTGTTATTAACCCAATCAATTTTTCGAAAATATATTATATTACCTTCATTGATAATAGCTAAAAACATCGGTCGTATGTTATTATTTCAATCTCCCGAGTGGTCCGAAGATTTAAAGGATTGGAATCGAGAAATGCATGTTAAATGCACCTATAATGGTGTTCAATTATCAGAAACAGAATTTCCGCAAAACTGGTTAAGAGACGGTATTCAAATAAAGATCCTATTTCCTTTCTGTCTGAAACCTTGGCACAAACCTCAAGAAAGGTCCCTTGATAAAGATTCAATGAAAGATAAAGTAAAAAAATTTTGTTTTTTAACAGTTTGGGGAATGGAAACTGATCTGCCTTTTGGTTCTCCCCGAAAACGACCTTCCTTTTTTAAACCCATTTTGAAAGAACTTGAAAAAAGAATTCGAAAATTTAAAAACAAGTGTTTTCTAGTTCTAACAGTTTTAAAAGAACGAACAAAATTGTTTATATTTTTAAGGGTCTCAAAAGAAACAAAAAAATGGGTTATCAAAAGTGTTCTATTTATAAATATAAAAAAAATAATAAAAGAACTCTTAAAAATAAATCCAACTCTATTATTTGGATTGAGAGAAGTATATGAATCTAGTGAAACTCAAAAACAAAAGGATTCGATAATCAATAATCAGATGATTCACAAATCGTCTATTCAAATTCGATCTATGAATTGGACAAATTATTCACTGACAGAAAAAAAAGTGAAAGATCTGACTGATAGAACAAGCACAATTAGAAAAAAAATAGAAAAAATTATAAAAGACAAGAAAAAACTCTTTCTAACTCCAGAGATAAATATTAGCCCTAACAAAGCTAGTTATAATGCTAAAAGATTAGAATCACAAAAAAGCATTTGGCAAATATTAAAAAGAAGGAATTCTCGATTAATTCGCAAATTACATTATTTTATAAAATTTTTCATTGAAAGGATATACATAGATATTCTTCTATGTCTCATTAATATTCCCAGAACCAATGCACAATTTTTTATTGAATCAACAAAAAAAATTATTGATAAATACGTTTACAATAATGAAAGAAATCAAAAAAGAATTGGTAAACCAAATCAAAAGAAAATTCACTTTATTTCGATTATAAAAAGGTCAGTTTCTAGTATTAGTAATAAGAGTTCACAGATTTTTTGTGACTTATCCTCCTTGTCACAAGCATATGTATTTTACAAATTATCACAAACCCAAGTTATTAACTTGTATAAGTTAAGATCTGTCCTTCAATATAACGGAACATCTCTTTTTCTTAAGAACGAAAGAAAAGATTATTTTGGTTTTGGAGCACACGAAATATTTCATTACGAATTAAGACATAAGAAACTTCGTAATTCTGGAATGAATCAATGGAAGAACTGGTTAAGAGGTCATTATCAATATAAATATTTATCTCCGATTATATGGTCTAGATTAGTACCACAAAAGTGGCGAAATAGAGTAAATCAACATTGTGTGGCTCAAAATCAAAATAAAGATTTAAGCAAATGGGATTTATCTCAAAAAGATCAATTAATTCATTACAACAAACAAAATGATTATGAAGCAGACTCATTAACGAATCAAAAAGAAAATTTTAAAAAACACTATAGATATGACCTTTTATCATATAAATATATTAATTATGAAGATAAGAATGACTCATATATTTATGGATCACCATTACAAGTAAATAATAACCAAGATATTTCTTATAATTACAACACACATAAACGCAAATTTTTTGATATGCTGGAAGGTATCCCTATCAATAATTACCTAGGCGAAGATGATATTATGTATATAGAGTATATAAAGAAAAACCCGGATAGAAAATATTTTGATTGGAAAATTCTCCATTTTTGCTTTAGAAAGAAGGTCGATATTGAGGTCTGGATCAATACCAGTATCAACAGTAATAAAAATACCAAGACCGGGTCGAATAATTATCAAATAATTGATAAGAAAGGTCTTTTTTATCTCACACAAGATCAAGAAATCAAACCATCCAATCAAAAAGACCTTTTTGATTGGATGGGGATGAATGAAGAAATACTAAATCGTTCCATATCGAATCTGGAACCTTGGTTCTTCCCAGAATTTGTGCTACTTTATAATACATATAAAATGAAACCCTGGGTTATACCAATCAAATTACTTCTTTTAAATTTTAATGGAAATAAAAATTATAGTAAAAATAGAAATAGCAATAGAAAGCAAAAAGGGAATCTTTTTATATCATCCAATGAAAAAAAACTTTTAAAATTAGAGAATCGAAATCAAGAAGAAAAAGAATCCGCAGGACAAGTAGATCTTGGATCAGATGTACAAAACCAAGGAAATCTTGAATCAGTCCTCTCAAACCACGAAAAAGATATTGAAGAAGATTATGCAGGATCAGACTCAGACATGCAAAAACGTACAAAGAAAAAGCAATTCAAGAATCACACGGAAGCAGAACTCGATTTATTCCTAAAAAGATATTTGCTTTTTCAATTGAGATGGGATGATTCTTTAAATCAAAAAATGATCAATAATATTAAGGTATATTGTCTCCTGCTTAGACTGATAAATCCAAGAGAAATTTGTATATCTGCTATTCAAAGGGGAGAAATGAGTCTGGATCTAATACCGGTTCATAAAGATTTAACTCTTACAGAATTGATGAAAATGAAAAGAGGTATATTTATTATCGAACCAATTCGTCTGTCTGTAAAAAATGATGGACAATTTATTATGTATCAAACTATAGGTATTTCATTGGTTCATAAGAGTAAGTACCAAACTAATCAAAGATACCGAGAAGAAAGATATGTTGATAATAAGAATTGTGATAAATTCAGTGCAAGATGTCAAAAGATGATTGGAAATAAAGACAAAAATCATTATGATTTGCTTGTTCCTGAAAATATTTTATCGCCTAGACGTCGTAGAAAATTTAGAATTCTAATTTGTTTCAATTTGAGGAATAGGAGTGGTGTGGCTAGAAATCCAGTATTTTGCAATGGGAACAGCTGTAATAAATTTTTGGATGAAAACAAACATCTTGATAGAGATAAAAATCAATTAATTAAATTAAAAAAATTAAAGTTCTTTCTCTGGCCCAATTATCGATTAGAAGATTTAGCTTGTATGAATCGCTATTGGTTTGATACCAATAATGGTAGTTGTTTTAGTATGATAAGGATACATATGTATCCACGATTGAAAATTCGTTGATGTCACATTTTTTATATATCCTTACTAGATCTAGTATATGAAAGTAAACAAATGCACACATGCGATGTCTTACATTACATTCTGATGCATGATACTAATACGTATCAATTAGATTTTTTATTGATATTGATTAATTTTATTTCATAAACGAGGTATCCATAACGAAATAAAGATTATTGCGTATACTAGATTAAAATGACCGGCATAATAATATTATTATTATAATTATAATATTATTATATTACTGATGGGTAAAATTCAAATTTTTAAAAAAGAAAAAAAGGGAGGGAAGAGAAGATTTCGTTTTATGGTAAAAAACTTATTCATCTCAGTTATTTCTCAAAAAGAAGCAAATAGGGGATCTGTTGAATTTCAAGTATTCAGTTTCACCAATAAGATCCGAAGACTTACTTCACATTTGGAATTGCACAGAAAAGACTATTTATCTCAGAGAGGTCTACGGAAAATTCTGGGAAAACGTCAACGGTTGCTGTCTTATTTGGCAAAGAAAAATAGAGTACGTTATAAAGAATTAATTGGTCAGTTGGGTATTCGGGAGACAAAAATTCGTTAATTTGAAGAGTCCTTTTGAATTATTTGATTTAGTAGATCTTGAATTTTGATGAACTTCTTTTCGTTTTCAGCAATTCATGGAAGAATGAATCAGGGGAAAACCTATGAATGTACCAGCTACAAGAGAAGACCTCATGATAGTCAATATGGGTCCTCATCACCCATCAATGCACGGTGTTCTTCGACTCATCGTTACTTTAGACGGTGAAGATGTTATTGACTGTGAACCAATACTAGGTTATTTGCACAGAGGGATGGAAAAAATTGCAGAAAACCGAACAATTATACAATATTTGCCTTATGTAACACGTTGGGATTATTTAGCTACTATGTTCACAGAAGCAATAACCGTAAATGCACCAGAGCAGTTGGGAAATATTCAAGTACCTAAAAGAGCCAGCTATATTAGAGTGATTATGTTGGAGTTGAGTCGTATAGCTTCTCATTTATTATGGCTTGGCCCTTTTATGGCAGATATTGGTGCACAGACTCCTTTCTTCTATATTTTCAGAGAAAGAGAGTTAGTCTATGATCTATTCGAAGCTGCCACCGGTATGAGAATGATGCATAATTATTTTCGTATAGGAGGAGTAGCTGCTGATCTACCGCATGGATGGATAGATAAATGTTTGGATTTCTGCGATTATTTTTTAACAGGGGTTGCTGAATATCAAAAACTTATTACGCGTAATCCTATTTTTTTAGAACGAGTTGAGGGAGTAGGCATTATTGGTGTAGAAGAAGCAATAAATTGGGGTTTGTCA